ATTCCTTATTTAGGTATATACTCACTTAGGTATACTTAGTATAATATAAGTATTATATATGAATTATAAAATATCTTTATAACAATATAAGGTTAAAATAAAAATCTAAAACCATAAATAAAAATAACAGGTACAAATATTAAATACAAATATTAAATCGAGGTACTCACTCAATGATAACTCTCAACAGCTTTCCCTCCATTTTTGTGCCTTTAGTGGGCTTAGTGTTTCCGGCAATTGCAATGGTTTCTTTATTTCTTCATGTTCAAAAAAACAAGATTTTTTAGATACTATAGGCACAACTCCTATCCATTTTTTTTTTTTTTTTCAAAACTTACTTTGATCATAACACCCCTATCTATTTAGTAGAATATGGTATAAATGGTATAACATGTGGCTTCTTTCGAGCATAAGCTCTTATGTAGGTGTAAACATGATATATGGGTAAATTAATTATAACAATTTTCAAACGGGCAAATGGGTCGGTAGCGGGGAGAATTTCGGAAATGTAAAGTCAATATATCTATATGTGGATATCTATAGGAAATCATATGAAAGAGATGTTATTATTTTAGTTTGGATCTAAGTAATTCGATGAATTTTTCTAAAATAAAAGTTTTACATCATAGTAGTGCTGGTTGATGAGAGTTACTTCGGAAACAAAAAAAGTAAAATAAAAATTCTTTTTGTTATTCTTCCAATTCCAATAAAATGCAACTAGGTCTAGTGAGAGTATGAGTTGGCGATCAGAACGTATATGGATAGAACTTATAGCGGGATCTCGAAAAATAAGCAATTTCGCTTGGGCCCTCATTCTTTTTTTAGGTTCATTAGGATTTGTATTGGTTGGAACCTCCAGTTATTTTGGTCGGAATTTTATATCTTTATTTCCTTCTCAGCAAATAAATTTTTTTCCACAGGGGATCGTGATGTCTTTCTATGGGATCGCGGGTCTCTTTATTAGCTCCTACTTGTGGTGCACAATTTTGTGGAATGTGGGTAGTGGTTATGATCGATTTGATATAAAAGAGGGCATAGTGTGTATTTTTCGTTGGGGATTTCCTGGAAAAAACCGTCGCATATTCCTGCGATTCCTTATGAAAGATATTCAGTCCATCAGAATAGAAAATAAAGAGGGTCTTTTTGCTCGTCGGGTCCTTTATATGGAAATAAGAGGCCAGGGGGCCATTCCCTTGACGCGTACTGATGAGAATTTGACTCCACGAGAAATTGAGCAAAAAGCTGCTGAATTGGCCTATTTCTTGCGCGTACCAATTGAAGTCTTTTGAAAAAAAAAAAAAAAAAGGAACTGAAAAATGAATACTTTGCAAGAGGGAAAAAACTCAAGTAATCCCCCTTTTTTTCTATACCATAACTTAACGGAAGTTTGTTCTGAATACCTATTCAAGCCAAAGTAAACGTATACGAAGCAACCCTAAAACGAAATTTTTTGTGTCCATAATTTTTTTTTTTTTTTTTTGAAATATTTGATATTTTATTTAATAGAGCGGGAGTTCTTTCGTCTCGAAATCCAACTAATATAAATTTGAAGTGAGCTCTTTCTATTTCTGTATTCTTTCTAGATTCAAGGACTAACCTAACCACTCTGCTGCATCACAAAGAAAAACCTCAAAATATATTAATGGACTCGACGGCTTGGGTTGGGATATAACTTATGCTTGATAGAAATATTAGTATCATATAGAGTCGACGCAGGGGTGAGTTCATTAAAATTTCACAAATTCACAGACGAAAAAATGGTAAAAAAGAAAGTATTAATTTCCCTTCTATATCTTGCATTTATAGTATTTTTGCCTTGGTGGATCTCTCTCTCATTTAAAAAAAGTCTGGAATCTTGGATTACGAATTGGTGGAATATTAGGCAATCCGAAATTTTTTTGAATGATATTCAAGAAAAGAGTATTCTAAAAAAATTCATAGACTTAGAGGAACTCCTTCGTTTGGAGGAAATGATAAAGGAATACCCAGAAACGCATTTACAAAAGCTTCGCGTCGAAATCTACAAAGAAACGACCCAATTGATCAAGATGCACAATGAGGATCGTATCCATACAATTTTACACTTCTCGACAAATATAATCTGTTTCGTTATTCTAAGCGGTTATTCTATTCTAGGTAATGAAGAGCTTGTTATTCTTAACTCTTGGGTTCAAGAATTCCTATATAACTTAAGCGACACAATAAAGGCTTTTTGTATTCTTTTATTAACTGATTTATGTATAGGATTCCATTCTCCCCACGGTTGGGAATTAATGATTGGCTCTGTCTACAAAGATTTTGGATTTGTTCATAATGATCAAATTATATCAGGTCTTGTTTCTACTTTTCCAGTCATTTTAGATACAATTTTAAAATATTGGATCTTTCGTTATTTAAATCGTGTATCTCCTTCACTTGTAGTGATTTATCATTCAATGAATGACTAAAAAATGATCGAACGGCCCAATTATAATATTAGTTACTTTGTACATAAACAAAA